TACTTGAACCTCGTTAGCATGTCCGCTAAGTTCTCCTTGGTTCCCACCTTCAACAACCGCACCTTCTTCATTCACGGATGTAATGAAATTGAACCGCAATATGCTTTGTCCTCTTGTGAGAAACCGTGTTCTTGGCCAAACAACACTCATGCTATCACAAGATAAATTCATGGGTTTAGAGTCCGATCTCACGCATTGGAAGCCAAACCGCTTCCTTGCAAGCTTCCGTCAACGCCATATACTCGGCCTCGGTAGTCGACAACGCCCCTATTCATGTTCATGATGGTCCGAAGGAGGCTTTGACATCCAACTAATTGGACCATTCCCAAACCGAAATACATAACCCGTAGTTGACCTCCTTTTGTCGAGCAAAATTTTCATCAAAAAAACATGCATGGGTTCCGAACTTTTGCTATATATTGAATAACCACTTGTGCCTCTCAAATAACGAAGGACCCACTTGGCGGCCTCCCAATGAGCTTTACCCGGATTCGCCATAAACCGACTTAGAACACCAACCGAATAAGCAATATCCGGTCTAGTACATACCATGGCAAAGATCAAGCTTCCCACAAGGCTCGCATAAGGAACTCGATCCATCATCTAATTTTCCTCTTCCTACTTTGGGATTGTTCGGAAGACAACAACAAGTGAGGTGCGAATGGTGTTTTCACCGGCTTTGCCTTGCTCATGCCAAACAACTCAAGCAACTTCTCCACAAACCTCCTTTGTGAAAGTCCCACTTTTCCTATCGCCCAGTCGAATATCAATAGGTGCAATAACTAGCATCGTAGATAAAGGAAGAGTCTCTCTCTTGGTTTTGGGGCGGAGGTATGGCTCTTAGCAGGCACTTTTAGCCCTGCTGCTCTAGCAATATGCTCCAGCTGCTGCTGATACTATTGGTGGTGCGTATGGTACTTCAATTCAAAAGGATCTGGTACTGGATACACTACTTGATGTGGGTATGAATAAGCAAGAACTTGAAAATCAAAGTTCTACAACCCTAGTTTATGCCGCCTATGCTACTGTCTCTGCCTTTGCTTATAGGTATGATTATGGGCACTTAATATGCTACAGTACTGGTTATGCTTAACTTAAAAAGTACCCGTCTTAGCTACTAATGCTACTGGTCTTTCGACTGGATCTACCCTTGCTTCCTATGCTGCTACTGATACTGATAGTTATGCTGGTGGGTTGACTGGTCTTGTTACTGGTGCTGGCTATGCCACTACTGTAACCTCTGTCTATGGTGGCTGTGCCCCTGCCCTTAATGCCTTTGCTTCAGCTGATGGTACTGGTGGGGGATTCAATAGTTTGTTTGGCAAGGCACAAGCTTGATTTATGTTTTATGTATATAGATGCGCAGCAGGCAATGACGAAACCCCCTTTATTTTATAGGGACTGAAAAAACTCCAACTCGGTCTTGAACTGACACAGGAATTGGATTGACTACGGGATCCGCTTACTCCCCAGCACCCAGATTCGCTGTATTGACTAGGTCAACCAGATATGGAACTTCGAGCAAGTACTAGGTAAACTCTGGCACCAGAAGAAGTTTTTCTGGGCAGTTCGGACGTGATCGAGCTGTCCCTGCCTCCTGCTTTGGCAGAGATGAGTGGGAGGAGTGTGGAGTCAGAATCGATGATCGAAAGAGTTGTGTTAAGCAAATGGCCCGCGGTTGACTAGTCTGATTTACAGATCCTTCTATTCTAAACCTCACCTCAACCTGCTTTTTCTTTTTTTTTTGTTTTAGACTTGGATCTAGGGGCCCAACCCCATATTCCTGCTCGAAGAGATGGTCATCTGTGCTCTACAGCTACTGGTGTCATCACCCTCATGAGAGGGGGAACCAACCAAGATGTATGTCGTCCAACCCAACCTCAGACTCTTTCTTCCCGACCTCCTCTCTGGCCGCAGTTATTTAGGTGGTATCCCGAGATTGAAGAGATCGACTCCCTCCCCGGAACACACGAAAGAAAGATATGAACTAGGTAAATAGAAATGGAAAAGAGATGTTTCCAATTCATCAAAATCAGAAGCTTTTTCTACATCCATATGATGTACTAAAGTAGATCGATATTGCCCATATAATAAAAGCAGATCTTGGTCCATGGAGTCCCAAGAAGGTAAGAACTCCAACCTATCCGATGCTTCTTCGGCCAAATACAATATACAAGTGGGACCTGCACTATGAGCAAGCTGTGCGAAAAACCGTTTCTTTTTTCCGGTTCCGAAACAACTTGGGCGAAATGGGGTTCTACCGGGAAACCATAGATTTTTGAGTTTTCGCCATTGGTTACTGGTCAAGCCACTGGAATGGAATAAGATAAGAATCTCTGGAGATCTTTCCTCTCCACTTACTCGATACAGGCTTTCTCTCTGTAGAAGACTTCTTCCGAATGGCATAATTGTCGATCTTCCTCGATCTTCAAAGAAGACTGACTCCTCCTACTCCTCCTCCTTCATCGTCCTTGGTCCTTGTACAACCGATTTACCGATTGTTGTTCTCTGCTCTTACCTGATTTAGTTCTTCTTCCATTCTTACTAATACTAAGAAGAAGATGCAAAAGGTAACTGCATTTCCCACATAGAAATGCCTTGTAGACTGAAAGGTTCTTCCCTAACGGAGCACTTTACCTAATTTCCTGGAAAAAAAGCGTCGAGAGCGCGCTCGCCCGCTCTCCTTTCTCTACCCCATTTCTTATTCAATATACGCCTTCCTTGTGGGGTGGCCCCGCCTTTGTTTGAAGGCTACATTCGATTCTGAATAGAGAACTATATCAAGAATCGACCAACTAACAGGACACAATCAGACAAAAATTCAGAGAAGGTTTTCCAAAAAACTCCTAAGACTGAAGTCAAACGGAGGTAGCTTCAGCTCAAGAACAAGCACTCAAACGAGGCGGGGGACCCATGTGAAGCAGACCGGCAGCCAGAGATTCCAATAGGCAAGAACGGTCCACACCAGTATGGGCGCACGGTATTACTCTCCCCGTGAAGTACGCCACCGGTTAGGTCAAACGTAAGATGGCTTTGTGCGAGAGTGGCAAGAATCGGGTCTGATTTCGCCGGGACGCAGCTCCATTGCCTTTCATGCGGAGGAACCTTCGACGAGGGTTCGTACGATGCCCAAAACCTTACAGTCCACAGATTTCGAACATCACTATACGATAATTCTTGGAGAATTGGATGTAGGAGGACTATAATGAGGAGGACGACAGACCAATCACGATCCACTAGACAGGAAAGTGGCTAGTGTGGTTCGAATCCACGTCGTGAGAGGGAGAAAAGGAGGCAACCCTATTTGCTTTCTTTGCTTGCCTTTGGCTTGCAGCATAGAGCTGCGGTAGGGGAGCTTGCTAAATGGAGATCTCTTTTTAGTGCTATCGTGATACCTTGGTAGATCTCGTCTTTAGTCCGTCCCAGGTGGCTTTGGAAAGTCTCGTATTTCTTTAGGTAGAATGATTCTATGTAAAACTACTAGAGTCCGGACTTGCTCTCTCCTCCACTCTTCGCTAGAAGCCATCAATGCCAATAGAAGAGAAGATGGAATGACTTATCCTGGCTACCTATTACAACCCTTACTACATGAGGGATCAATCTCAAAGGCCTACTATTCATGCTATAAAGCTAAAGGGCTCACCCTAAACCTTACTAAAGGCAGGAGATGGAATCTATCCTACATGCGCCTAGCTACAGGAGCAGAGCTAGCTCGATAGAATTGGCATGATCTACGACCAACCTGAGCTCTATGCCTTTGCCTTTGGGCGCTAAGGCTTTCTTGGCTAACTAACCCATGGAAAATGCCTTGTACAGTTTCCCTTTTCCCTTTCAGCCAGTCCAAGAGTTCACTCGAAAGCGGGTAGCCATTAAGGAAAGTGGCTGTTGGTTTGAACCGGTTCCGCCCCATCCCTTATAGATAAGTACTGGTGAGAGGGAAAGAGCGCGGTGACTTCATTTGCTCTTGCCTTGTTAATGGACGAGGAAGTGACATGACATATAAAGAATAGGAATCGGTTGTTAAGGACCTTCTTGCCCTGACGGCTTATGGAAATTAATGCTTTCAAGCGCTAGGCCAGGCCGAGATCAAATGTCATCTTAGTCAGATCCCACGAGCAGATGTTCTCGAATAGGCAGGCTGTGAGGCAACTATGGAATCCGCCTTCCCTGATTCCGATCCTGTTGATGTTTTGTCGGCATTAAGGCTGCTAGTGAAAGGAATTCACGATCTTGGCTTAGATGGTTTTGCTCCTGGGAACATCATTTTTCGATAGGAAAGGTACCCGAAGTTTCATGAACAGACCATTCTCAACATTCGCCGGAAAGATCCGAATAGAAGGAAAAAGAAAAGTGGGACAAAATTCCCGGTATGAATAAATAGAAGTAACTAGCCATCCTTCTTAAGGCCCAAATAAATGCTGCCATATCTGATTTCCGACATTCAAGCATCTAATAGAAATGTACGAGGAGGAATCGAATGCGCTTTTTTGAGACAGCTTTCAATAGAACATAGAGCTCTGCCCTTCTGGCTGTCCTAACGAGGAAAGTCACTTCGTACCTCCTGACCTTAAACGGAAGAGTTAATCGTAGAGCAGGAAGAATTCTTGCTTTCTTTCTGTCCGCTAGTCAGGAATGGAATCGGACGCTACGAATACGAATTATTGAATGGGGGGAATTTAATAATAATTATTAGATTAGACAAATAGGACACTAGAACGCAATTCTTCCTCCTTCCCCTTTTTCGACAGGGAATTCCAATTCGATAGATGATTGAAGGCAATTCATCCCAGGAGGAAGATTCCCATGGACTTGAAACTGTCAGATTCTTTTTCGGAAGAGCTGCTGTTCTCCTAGCTCCGGCGGAGCCCATTCCAATATGAACACTGGTCGGTGAATATTCTTACTGCCCGGTGCCCACCCTGACCTAAGCTTTAGGGAGACCTAAAGTCATTGGGATTAGAGGCTTCTTTTGCCAATCACTACTACTCTGCTCTGGAACGCCGGAATTGAAAGCCGATGATCCACGGCATATGCATCTGATTCTGGTGAAGCTACAAGCCTCTTTATAGATAGGTCAGGCCTCCAACCAAGTCTAAGTGCTCCTATCTGTTCCTATTCTCTTTACCTGAGGAGCCGTGGAGTGAGGGCTTAGTCCAGATTCAGCAGTGGTTTTGCTTTGCCAACTTGATTCTATTCCAATCTTGTCCCTTCCTACTTATCTATGGCTATGGTATGGGTCTTCTTTTGCCTCTTCTATTATCTTGGGATGGTAAAAACCTGATTATGGGTCAAAAAGGGGTGGGGCGGCGACGACCCGAGGAAACTACAATATACCTCGATTGAAAAACGGAAACAGTTCCACGGCGGGAGAGGTTGCATTCGATATTGATTCAGATCCGTTTCTATACCGCAGGCTCCGAGGCACCAGACGCAGACGCGTCAAGGAAGGCGCTCCGGGAAAAGGAAAGATCGTCGACTTGATTTGCCGACAACTACTCTCTAGTTACGTCGGGTTCTCCTATGCTACCAATGGGCCCAAAAGGAGACGGGACCAAAAGGCACCATTTGCTTAAGCGAAAGCATCAACCTATTAGTATAACACTTCTGATTGAGTGGCAGAAATAAAAAAATCTTATATTCTAAAGCAGGCTTTCCTGGGAGCTTATTAAGGCAAGGAAGTAGCTATTAGGACTGAAAGCTTAGTAAGGGAAGGTGCGAAGCCTGATTGACCACTTTCGGTGGACTGATAACGGCTACCTACTTCTTGTGTTTTCAGACTAAGGCTTTCCTCACTCTATACTCGATCTTGCTTAGAAGTCTACTCTGGCACCTTGTGACGGGCTTGAATCAATCGTTACTCAATTATCACTCTCCGGCAAGAATTTTCTATCTATGTAATTAGATAAGGAAAGAAGGGGCTAGCCAGCCAGCCAAGTCTTTCCAGTTGGAAAGAACACACACAACAAAAGCTGTACTTCTAGAATGCTGATGTATGGAAGGCATCAATCATCCCAGAACTAACCGATCCAGCTGTAACGTAGTCAAAACAGTAGGTCATCCAGATTCGAAACTGACTTGGGAGAGTAGGACAGTCACAGGCGAGCTTAAGGCAGAAACCCAATGCTTCACACTGACCCAATCGGAAGCTAAATCAGTGACACACGAAAGCCAAGAGCATCGGTGACGGGGTCAACATCTTTCCGAGAGGACCGCTCTAGTTAAGACCCTACGCTTCGTAACATACAGCTAAATAAAGCCCCTCAAAAGCATCTCCATCCGAATCTAAAGAATCATCTGTTAAGACAGAGTTTGCTAGAACAGGGCTTTCTTTTTGATTAGGAAGAAAGGGTCCTTGATTTACCCTAATTCGTAAGGAATCTCGAACTGAGTCTGATCTTTCTGCCTTACAAACTGTTCGACCTTGCCGGAAGGAAGGATTTCGATCTTCGTTACCATTCCAAAGTTTATTATTTAGCTTTCGATTAAGTGAGTGTTTGTTCGCTGAGACTCTGACTTAAACGCGAGTCTGTGATTGTCCTCCTTCTAATAAAGTCTTGTCTCTTGACCGGCTAACCGTGCCTTACCTTAAGGTAAGGGTGTGTGTGTTCGACCATGACGCTCAGCTTGTTATGGCGAGCGAATCGAGAGCTAAAGCTTCAAAGCGATCAGAAAAGCGCTAACGCGACTATACCCAAACGTCTAGTTGATGACTAGACTTACCTAGCGCTTACGTTCTCGTATTCGAGCAAATTCTTATATCTTATAGAGAGAGGAGGTTGCCCTTTCGGAGTGGTGGTAGCGGTTGCCGTCATCTTATAACATGAAGAAGCCCTGGAAGAGTCGGGTTCGAATCCCCAGCTGGGTACGTGCCTCTCACGATCATTTCGGGAGACCTCGTTACACCTAACTGCTTTTCTTTAAAAAATGATAGGGGCTCCCAATGCAAACTTTTATGTTCGGTAGGGAAAGGTTAGTCAAGGTTTCGCTCCTTCCCGAAGGAGATATTGGGCAAAAAGACAAAAGAGAGTGCTGACCTCCCACACTTAAGGCATTGTGTTACACCTTATATGTTATGTCTGAATTTTGCGTTATTGTCAAGCATCTCATTCACTACTAAAAGAAAGGTATGGATATTCTGCTCGAAAGCGTGAGGGCGCGTGCCTTCTTAACTCCAAGCAGGGACAATCGGCTGTTGTCTTTGGAACTCATCCGGCTAACTGTCTCATCTAATGATAAGAAACGTAGATAACGAACTTCTCTCCTAGAATCGTTTTTCATTACAGGCCAATGATACAATGAACACTAATGGAATGCTTAAAGGACAACTTTTGCATTGCAGCTTGATGAGTCAGACTAGGCCCGGGGAGAGGGAAAACTCTTATAATAAGATGGGCCTTTCGCCTGTGATTGGATGCCCTGATCCAATGCTTTCATTCAATCTATCTCATTTGCTGCATCCAAGCTTAGCAAGTCCTTTTCCTTTATTACATCCAGCTGCTTTTTTCTCGTGCCCTTTTGAATTGAACGAAAAAAATGCAGAATGAGCGCACCGCTTCGACCATGGCTTTCTTTTCGAAAAAGTTCTGTTAGGTTCTTAGTAGCAGTCGTCGACCTTTTCTTCTTTTACTTCACATAGCTTTTCGTCTCCTTGATAGCTGGAAGTTCCCCAAAAGTATGAAAAGCTGGAGGACTTTGTACCATCCATTCCAGTGTGGTTGAATTCTGTTCAAGAGCCCAAGGACTTGGAGCACATTTATTTTTATTTCCACTGCTTAAAGTGATTGTTACGACCACGAAGAAACAACAAATCCCAACTACGGATATATAAGAGCCAAAACTGCTAAGGGCATTCCATCCAGCGTAAGCATCTGGATAATCTGGAATGCGACGTGGCATACCCGAAAGCCCTAAGAAATGCATAGGAAAGAAGGTAAGATTCACCCCGAAAAAAGTGATCCAAAAATGGATTTTCCCTAACGTTTCAGGGTATGTCCGACCTGTGATTTTACCCACCCAATAGTAAAATCCTGCAAATAAAGCAAAAACGGCTCCCATAGAAAGTACATAATGGAAATGTGCAACCACATAATAAGTATCATGTAGAGCAATGTCTAGCCCAGAATTTGCCAGGACTATTCCTGTGAGTCCTCCTATGGTGAACAAAAAGATGAACCCTACAGCAAATAGCATGGGTGTTTTGTATTGTATCGAACCCCCCCACATGGTAGCGATCCAACTAAAGATTTTGATTCCAGTGGGGACAGCTATGATCATGGTAGCTGCGGTGAAGTAGGCACGGGTATCAACGTCTAAGCCCACAGTAAACATATGATGAGCCCAAACAAGAAATCCAAGAACACCTATACTGATCATGGCATAAACCATGCCTAGATACCCGAAAACCGGTTTTCCAGAGAAAGTAGAAACAATATGACTTATGATACCGAATCCAGGCAGAATGAGAATATACACCTCTGGATGACCGAAGAACCAAAAGAGATGCTGGTATAAGATGGGGTCCCCCCCTCCAGCGGGATCAAAAAAGGTTGTATTAAAGTTTCGATCGGTTAATAACATGGTAATTGCCCCTGCCAGTACCGGAAGTGATAATAAAAGTAGGAATGCTGTCACTAGAACGGACCACACAAATAGGGGTAATCTATGCATAGTCATTCCAGGTCCACGCATGTTGAAGATAGTTGTTATAAAATTGATAGAACCTAAAATGGATGAAACACCAGATAGATGAAGACTAAAAATTGCTAAATCAACTGCTCCTCCAGAATGGCTGGTAATACCACTTAAGGGCGGATAGACCGTCCACCCAGTGCCGCTACCCACTTCTACTAAGGCTGAGCTTAATAAGAGTAAGAGACTTGGTGGCAACAACCAGAATGAAATATTATTTAATCGTGGAAATGCCATGTCAGGTGCACCTATCAGAATCGGAACAAACCAATTACCAAATCCACCTATCATCGCCGGCATAACCATAAAAAAGATCATTAAAAAAGCGTGAGCCGTTATTAAAACATTATAAAGTTGATGATTCCCACCAAGAATTTGATCGCCGGGTCGTGCTAATTCCATACGAATCAGTACTGAGAAGCATGTGCCCATCACTCCAGCAATGGCACCGAAGATGAAATAGAGAGTCCCTATATCCTTGTGGTTAGTGGAGAACAGCCATCGAACCAGATTTCTCATCCAATTGAAATTCTTTCTTGATGCTTCGCTCGACACCGGGGCCCGGCGCGACGACTTTACGATTTGTTGCAGGCGAAAGGAAAGTCCCGAACTCCTGCTGTAAGGCTCGGCTTCTTTTTCCGCCGAAAGTCTAGAAGGTGGTTTAAGGGGTTTCGGTATGTAGAAGGTTTTGGATCATATCATAGACGTCGACAGCGCTGCGATTTAGATTAGAAAAGCAGATGCCAAATAGCAATAGAATAGCTCCACCCGCCTCAGAGATAGGGATAGACCTTATGGTATGAAGTGAAGATAAGGCGAGCATCACTACAGCTAGAGCTATGAAGTCCGATAGAAGAAGAAGGGGAGATCTTTCGCACTTCTCTTATGATATTTTTGGGTTCTGGCAGCGGTGATCAACTATACGTATACGAGACCGCCAGATAAAGAGTTTTCTTCTTTCTTGCCAGCTTTAGACATAGGGTATGAGAATCAACATCTTTTTTCTATACTTTAATACAACCTTTTCCACTGAAGCTCAACGCGCGCGCTTTTGATCGCTCTGCTGAACAATCGAACCAGGACGGGGCACCAACCACGTGCCCCAGCTCTCGAGGCAAGGTAAACCTTAACCGTCGCGCAAACTCATCGGACTTCCAAGTCAGTTCAGGCTCACTTTTCACACCAGGAAAATTTCAACACGCGAAAGACAAGATTCGTCGAATCGAGGATATCAACACCCTTACGAGAGGCAAGACCAGGGGAAAGGATTTGAAAGAAAGGCCAGTAACAATGCGATATTCCATAGATAAGCAAGAAACTGAAGCTTCTCTTCTTTTCTTATTTATGATGTACCGGCGGAAAGGATTTCACAGAAAGGTTGATCGGTACTACTGGAATTCTCCCTTTAGGGAGTAAACAAGTATTTACTTGTAACTGGTTCCGTCTCCCATTTTATTTAAGATAGAATATAGGTATAGCCTCATCCATGTGAGTCTTCAATTAGCTCCACTTCAATAGAGTGAAAAGGAGATAGGGCAGATGAGGATATTGAGAAAGAAGGCTTACACCCCCGGAGAATGGAACCTTGGATCACGTCTTCGGATACTTACCTTTTGCTGGTAGATCTTGCTTGATGTTCCAAACCAACCCGTCTAGCTAAATCTGATATGAGCTAATGAGCTAAGCTGCTTATCCGAGTAGCTACCCGAAGGGACAGAAGGTTCTATAGAGTTCCAAAGGGAGGAGGATTCATTCGAAAGACATTAAGACCCCTGCTTATCCATCTTATGTTGTTGCAGCTACCCCCTAACCCTAGGGGAATTGGAGTAAGGTCAGACCACCTTCTTTAAGAACCAGTTGATGTTGGAATCGAGTGAAGGCAGGAATGAGGGGGAAGAGAAGCTAACATCCTAACAGAAAGTTCCGGGGAAAGTGACACTCCAACCTCCGATCTAATGATCTTTTAAGTAAGATCTAACTGAACTCAAAGTCTCCCCTCAATGATAGATTAGCCATCAAAATGCATTAGTTTTTGATATCCATTTGATCGTGCTCCTCTACCAATTAACCAACAGCCACAGACGGGGTTGAGGAACTGACTTGACTTTAAGTTTAAGGTGTCCGAGGAAAGGTTCGGGCTCATCATAGAATCTTTCTTACGCATTACGCAAATTATCATCGTCTCGAGTGAAAGAAAAGACCTGAAATGCCCCCATCTAGACGTATAATCGTATTCCAAGCCATCAAGTGTAAAGAAAGTTGTTTCATCACAGCAAAGTAAGGGTGCTCCTTCTCTCTACTGGTAAAGCTATGTAGGGTTAGCCAGTGAAAGCAGTGAGATAAGGCAAGTTTTCCCTAATAGGATTCCCTTATCTGTTGAACAGAGAGTGAGCCCGTGTCCTCCTCGCTAGTATGATAGCAGCCCTCACTTACTTAAAAGCTTTGGTTATTAGCATGAAAATAAAAAGAAAAAACCGGAGCATTATTTGCAGCTTCAGCCACACCAGCAGGTGCATTTTGAACAAGAGCCGCATTATCAGCAGCAGGCATCGTTTCAGTGGTAGGTTCTGATGGTAGCATTGGTTCTTGGAACATAGGCCATTCTCGGTGACGGGTTGACACCAGGTTCCTTATTTGCCACTTTGCATTCGTAACGGGCATGACCTTGTCGTCTGCAATGCGTGCAGAACTTAGGTATTCAAAAAGAAACGATTTCTTGCTGGTGATCCATACACAGTAGATCCAATCCAAACACGATTTTGGAGGTTTTCCTTGAGAAGACCGACTTCTACACAAACCCTAGCTACGTTGGGGCGTGAGACAAGCTTCGTAGGACCAGTCAGGCCAATTCCGAAAGTCGAGACGTCAGGCGAAACTCAAAAAAGAAGACAATAGGCAGATGGGGTCGCGATACCCGCGCATGCATTGGATCACCATTGCAGAGACGGAAATCATGGCTCCAGCAGAAAACCCTAAACTCCCTCAATAAAAAACTTCTCTTTTGGTGCATATTTTCTTTGTTCGAGAGCTTGATGAAGACGTGCCTTGGGTCTAACAGAGTGATCGAAAGATCTCCCTTGGTACGCCAGTTCTTGCGTGATCTAACTAACCAATTTCTTTCTTTAAACAGACAGACAGATACGTAGTGGAATAAGGCGCTGCCACTATAGGTGCGAGTAAGCTGACTGGGCTACCCTCAGATTATATTAGAGGTCAATAAGTGAGACAGAGGTTCCTGCGGAAAGGCGAGAAAGCAAGTCCATCAACCATTCCATTCTGCATTACTTTACTTGGAAGACTTAAACCTTACCTAGGGCTTCAAGTAAGGACTTACGGATTGGACAGCAAAGACTGGAAGCAGTAAATCGTAAAGTTGGCTTTTACCGGGTGGAATAGTAAATAAAGGCTTACGAGGTTTGAAGTTTGAATTGAAGAAAGAAGAAAACAATTTCATAGTTCTTTGACCCGTTCAAAAGCACATCCAGTGAAAAAGCGTGAGCCGTTATTTGCTTATAAGAAGAAAACACTTTAAAACATCTCTGTAAGCCAAGTAGAACACGGCAATCAATAGTTTAAACATCTCCAAAGGGAGAAGGAAAGGATGCAGGAAGGTCAAAAGTAAACGTCTTCTATAGTAGGATCATATCAAACAAAGGATCAGTCAACCAACAAGCGTATTCATGGCAACATTGAAGCAAGCGAAGGCCGAAAGGCAGCACAAATCTGAGGCTGAAGCCAGAAGCCGAATAGGAAGGATTCTGAGGATGGCACCGTCACCAGCAACCCCTAAGCAGCAGGCGGAGGATGTGGAGGGGAGGTATTCTAACTACTAGTCGGTCAGTCCGGCAAGCCGACCCCCAAGCCATACGGAGGAATGAGTAAGCGAAGGCGCTACTTCTTTTAATAATAGGACTGAGTTAACCTCCTGTGTATTCTCATTCCATCTACGGAGACTAAGCCCTTCCTTTCATACCTGGTCTAGTATCTCTTAGGTCGATATCCAGTAGCAGCAGAGGGAGAAGTTTACCCGGCTTATCCAGCTTGTCAATTATTGGTGTAGTGCTTGAGGGCTGGTGCTATACCTCCTCTCTTTTATTAACGGAAAAAGAAAGTCGATTGAATCTTGGTAATTGAGTGAAGAAGCTCTCAGCGAAGAACAACCCCTAAATCCCGGAAGTATTGAATCTGGATCCGATCTCTTTTGGTACACTCGAGTCATAAGGTGTGTACAGACAGACAGGCTTCCTTGCGAAAGGCTAGGTTTGATCCAAAGCTCCTCATATGATGGGTATAGGCTAGTTGAAAGGAATGACCTCACGTCAAGCGAACGGCATCAAGGAATCTCCGTTTTCAACCTTTGTAGCATCGGTTACAGCTGGCAAAGCTAACCTCTATCCATAACAAGAAAGAAGAATCTCGATCTAATTGGAAATTTACCATCCCTTTATTTAAATCTCAATCAACAGGTAGCCGCAAGGGGTTATCTATCAACAGGGCATTTAGTTCCGTCATTAGATCCGTCTATTCGGGGAGCGAGGCGGGGCCTTCCCTCTCCAATCTCATTCTCGGGAGAAGGCATCGGGGGAGCAGGGCTAGGGGATAAAGATTTGCGAGCCTTCTTCTTATTAGCTCACAGCTTCTCCTTCTATGAGAACTGAAGTGGTGAGGGCAATCTTCCAGACCCCGGCTGGATTCTATCCTTTGCACACCCTGCCCGGGTTCGGCTTCTCAGCTTTCTCATTGGCTTATTCACTCCTCACGTCTCGATGTTCTCACAAAAAGAGAGGCCGCGCGAAGACCTTTGAGATTGAATCAAGAGGACCGTGCCAAGCATAATATTAGGATGATGCCGCGGAAAGAGGACCATTCAAGACGGATTGAAACAAAGAGTCGTGCTGTGAGCAGAGGAGCTTGACTAGAGCATCTCATTGACCTCGCCTCGAGAATACCTATTAAGAGTGAGAAAAGCCCAAAAGAATCGATCGCGTTTGAAGATGCCCGCAGGACGAAGTCAATAGACGGTAGATAGACTGTTTCAAGTCAATCGATTTCATTCCGTCTTGGATCAGTCAATCGAGGATCAGCTAAGAATTCGCATTTCTTTTTTTGCTTGATATTCAAGATTGAGAGAAGACTTATTATGGCCCCTTGCGGCACAGAGGTCGTTGCAAGAAGGGTCCCAAGAGGACCTTACTTGTTGGACAAAGGGGATGCCAGAGCGCATCGTACAAGGCAAGGCGCGTGGTGGATGGAAGAGTTTGGGAAAAAGGCTTTTTCTGTTAGAAAGTCAAAAGAGAGAGGGGGTTAAAGGTTACAACTGGGCCATAAGTGGAGGGAGTAGCCAAAAGCTATCTGAATGCGACCCATTTTGACTAGCGAAGTGGTTCGGCAGGAGATAGATGGAGCGCGTGATCTCTATCCCTCTATCCGGCTCATCGAAGGACTGACTCCCCGAAACGGGACACATGGGTTGGTGAAGGTGCGCTGGTTAGCTGGGCAGGATTGGGCACGGGGAGAGAAAAGTGGAGCGGGGAGGAACCCAAGAGCAAGGAAGGAATACGCAGGAACGAAGCCTAATCCCTCTGGTCCTTCGCCCTTTCTTGCCTTCAACTGACCCCGGCCGGAACAGGAAGATTCAGAACTTCTTTTAGAAGAAATAAGATCCGGTGATCTCTACTAAATGGGGCTAGGAACTCCTATCCCGAGGTAAGAAAGAATAGACGACCTACTAAAGACAGATCGTCAGTGCGGCTATGAACGGAGCTTAGCCATACCATAGGGGTCGCTCTGAGACCTCTTGTCGAGTGTAAACGCTCCTTGCGCCTATTGAGACAGTTGCTTTTAGCTTCTATTCTGATTTTCCCCATCCCGCAAACGGCCGATGGGAACTTAGATGAGTCTCGGAACTCATTTCCCTCAGTCTTTGACGTTGCTGTCCCCCATCTCTGATTCCGTACTCAATTCCGTGGCACCTGCCTGAACAGACAGATCGTCAAATGGTGACGTATATAAAGAAGTGGCCGGTTCCTCACAAACTGAATTGCTTTCTCGAGTTGCTGTTGCCGAAGCTGAGCTTGAAGAGCTTGTTCTCTCCACTCTTGTTGCTTTCTTTGCTTTATTTTATCTGATAGTCAGAGAATTGACTGGGCGGTAGGGAGTGTAGCCAGCCCTAAGGGTCATGGAAGTTGGAAAGACTCACCCAAGCTATTCTATTGATGAATCCGATCTGGCTTTCTAACTAAAAATAGAATAAGTGAAGATAGATAAAGGAAGAGAATTGAGAAGAACTAACTGGCTTTACTGCGTTATTCACTCCCGGGGAAAGCTCTACGCCTTAGGTAAGGATAAAAGAGAGAATATTTACCCATCACTCGTTTCAAAGAGCTTGAATATTAACTTAATTCATCATCTTCTTTTTTCATTTCGACTAAGCAGTAAAGGATCAATATAGGTGATTTTCGTCTCCTTACCTTCTTTTCAATAGCGCGTAGTGAATAGCGTAGTTCTTCTTCTGTGGTTTCGCATAGCTACGTTTCGAAAAGGTCGACGACTGCGCTGCATTCCATCGATGCTCCAGGAAGAAAGCATTGACTCAATCCGGGGCGAAAGAGTAACCCGATCCCTTCGGTCGAGCCTCTTACTAACCTCTGTTCCGAGGCTTCGTCATTGAGAAGATAAGCCCCCAGCGATTGAAGGTATAAGGTAGCGAGAGGCAAGCCAGACAAGTCAAGCTTCTTCACTCTTGGTTATCCCCTTTCTTAGTCGTACTGAGGAAAGCTCCAACCCAACTAGAACCTCTAGAGAGTGGGAATCCCAGATCTCTGTCTTAAGCTTCCACTCCTGCCCCTGCACTGGTAGTTGAGAGAGCTTAATTTCCTTATTCTATCGGGTTCTTGCCCTCTCCTCTGTCTTAGGTTAGTAAAGCTAACGCGAACTCCCTTCCCCAACCCAAGAAAAGGATGCTCACAGCCTGCTGATTCAATTACTCCCGTACCCGCATTTCCGGTGAACAGAAGAAAGAGATGCTTTAGGCTTTCCGTGCCTAAAAGAAGGTAGCTCAGCATCTAGTGAAAGAAAGAAGTTTTAAATTAAAGAAAGGAATGATACGCCCCCCCTATGGGTTGGGTCAGTCTTGCCCTCCGAAACCCATATTCTCAGATTCGTCCTTATCGCTTTCATAAGGTTCGGGTTACTCTTATCACACACTCTGAAGAATCAGACTCAGATTGAGCTGCATTGCCAGGCTCCAACCCTGCTTTTAGCTCTCTTCGGTCTTCGTCGATCGAGTACCCTTGGCTAGAACTGGTTCACCGGTACTACCATCGAGTCTCATGCGGTCCTACTCTTCATTAGAGAGGGTTCTTTCTTCTTTGTCCAATACACACGGTAGGAGAGGATAGCTAAGCTAGCTTCGTTGTTTTTTTTGGATTGAATTGAAGCAAGGAAAGCCGCCTAAACCTTCCTAGTCGAGCTTCCCACGCAAATCATAGGTTCGTCAAAACCGGGTGGAAAGGGACCAAGCTCAGAGCAGAGTAAGAGGCGAGTTGACAGACAAAAGCGGTGCTTCTCCTAACGGGAAGCATTCGGTCACTGATTTGAGCAGGATAGGACAGTTAGAGTTACTGTAACGCAGTCCTCTTACTTCTCTTGATGTTGCTCTAACTGAGTAAAGAACGTCCTGCGGTAACGGTGGGCGTGTAGAAAAACCTTTCGTCAAGTAGGTAAAAAAGAATATACTTTGTTTCAATTTCAGGTCAAACCGCATGGCGTGATAAGTGAAAAAGAAATCTACCTATGTTGATAGCCCTCTTTCGGAGTCTTTGATTCGATAGTAGTCACCGCTGGAAAGGAAAGCTTTTAACAAAACATCTCTTCAAATCTAAGAGCCCATGAAGGTCGAAAGATTTTCTTCCTTCTCTAAAAGCTGCTATGTTGCCGGGCTAGTCCTTTCTTTTAGGAAGAGTATAGTCTTCCCATAGCATAGTCTTGAAACGAAGCCCTTCGAACCTTTTTGCCCTCTCAAATCAAAAAAGCTTTTCGGTGGCTGACTTATTTGCTTTTTTCTTCGATCTGAGCTGAGCCCTCTGAATTGCGGGGAACCCTCTTCTGACTATGAAGATGCCTCGGTTTAGTCTTTCCTGCGCCCTTTTATTGTCTTTTTGCAATTGGTTGAAGAAGGTCGTTCTGCCCGGGCAATGGAATCAGGTTTGTAACCCTCAGTCAAGTAGTGAATTCTTCGGACATGAAAGAGGAGAGAGCAGACTTCCTTTTTGATCGAAGTCCAAGAACAGCTTTGACGGACAGCTTTCTAAGCGCAGAAAAGAAAGCTTTGAGTTTGAGTGTGGCAACGGAAAAAGGGCTGGAAGAAGAATTTCCCTCATATCGAGTTGCCTATCGCTCAGTGACCGAGTAGAGCGAAGAGTGCTTGACCGATACCGACCGAATCACTCAATTTCGTCAATGATGATGGCCAAGATAGGAACTGAGATTCATCCATAGTAGGCCCTTCGCCCCGTCTTTGTGATTGAGGGCCTGGGCTTCACCTCTCTTCCTTTCCTTCTCCAATAGGTCTATTACTGCCTTCCGTTCGTTCTTTACTCTCATGTCAATTGCAAGGCCTTTCACTACATACAAAAATATAAGGATGGAGGGAAAAGTTTCCTTTTAGTTTAGTATGGCATGTCATTTCATAAAATCATATGGGAATGGAATCGATGATAGAAGCTTCTTGTATTTCTTTCTAGGTGGATTTGAAGGCTAAGGCCTACCTACTCCTTAATGTTTTCCAATCTTCGTCTTTCTTGTTCTACTGGGACCAAATAGAAGGTCGTCCCACAGACATAGCCATGTGGTACTCTCTTTTCTAGCCCCTCGCGGTTCTTTTCGTTTTGAGCTTAAGGTCGACCTTCCCCTCTTTTGGTCTTTGTCCTTCTTTCTTTTTGATCATGATAAACAAATAAAAATCTTTGATCTCACTTTCTGTACTGAGATATACCATAAGACCTATAAGTTGATTCGAGATCTCACTAGCAATATCTTGACCTAAAAAAAGTAATCTTTCTCGATAAAGTCGGTTGATTAGGATCAAATTCTATCCCTTAGGAACCGTACATGCACCTTTTGATGCATACGGTTCATCAAAAATCGCGAAAAAAAAAAGAATCAATATGTAGATCCCATTTAACGAATAACGAAGGGGTTTTTCCTCCATTTTTCAAGAAAGATGGTTTTTTTACCATCATTAAACTTATCAAACTAACTTCTCATTGATGTATTCTTTCATCGGGATCCAATTCAAATCACGATAACATTCTCTTGTTCCTGAGTGGGCTTCTTTAATTCTTTTAGGTTTGTGCTCTACTCCGAGTAAAGATCTGCCCGATTTTGATTTGCATATATAGGGCAAATGCCCCCAATACCGCGTCTTTTTGCTACAACTTCCTTTTTTTTTTTCAATTCATTTCACGCCTTCCACAAAATATTTGACGTATTTATCAAATTATTCGATTGATTATGATTAGCAGTTAGAAATTACTCCTATTTATAATTTATAAATATAATATGATACAAATAGTAATCATGGATATAGTACTAATTGGGTTTTTCTAAGCGGAGCCCGGATACTTCATTTTATTGGTCCAAACAAGCTAACCATAAATTATTCTAATTGATAATATTAATCTGAATACCTCCAAAGCATAGATCTAATTGCCACTTCACGCTCTAAATTTTGGATGATTTAATCAATCCTTCTTTGGTGAAACAGAGGATATCTCGATCGGGGTAGAGAACGGGGAAATCCCATAATGACCCAATGTCTCTGACAAGTCGCACTATACGTCAATCCAATTTGAACTATCCTCCCCGGGATTTCGAAAAGGGACTTTTGGAACACCAATAGGCATTAAATGAAATAAAAAAAAAAGAAAACAAACAAGGGAAGCCTGCTTCTATCAAACCAGACACTTTCATCCCTGGCCCTAAAGTAAAGGACCAGCGACTTCATCCCTGGGCGGCTTGAGCCAATGCTAAGCCTAAGTGCACAAAGCATTGCCATTGAGCCAGTTGTTAGGGAGTAGCCCGGGATACTGCTCTAATAAAGAACTTTCTCTCTTTGGCCCAATTAGGGGAGAGCGAGCTTCCTGAACTCCCAACTTCCATGGACAAAACGGAAATGGATAATTCAACCGCTACTTCAACAACATCAATAAGCTGATACAGAACTTCAATCTTGCACATTGAAGGGGAGGCATCGGCCTGATATCGCCCATTTATTCGATCTTTCACCGGGGCAGCAGGAACAGCAAACGGAGAGATCGAGACTCAGTCCTGAACTCCAGAAGCGGACGGATGCCCGAGGAGTTCTACCGTTGACGACAGCAGCGGGAATGGATTTCAAATAGCAGCTGCCCGAGAAGGCTAAAAAAGCGACATTTCCATTTATAACAAATATAACAAAAGCCATTGCCATTTAAGATCTTTTTCCACCAGGTCATAATACCCCTCTTTGAACTAAACAAAGAAAGACCTTTCGTTTGAGGAGAGAAGAAATGAAAGGAAGAGATGGGATTCATCAACAAAGGGATAGGGATAAGGAATCGCGGCGATAAACAAACAGAGGAGGCAAGATAATAGATATGTAAAACCTTCCCCTTCCACAAACAGGGCATTCTAACAGCCTACTCGTGCAAACAGTCAATTGCCCATCATTTGCACTGGGAATGGAAATGCAAATTTATAGATCTAGAGTCAGATGAATATGCTCTCTTTCCTCCCTCAAAGCCTAGTTGTCCACTAGAAGCAGCCAACTATGGGCTATAGGCTATTTGGCTTTCTTACTTACTATTGATTCAATGTCAATGGCATTTTCTTCTTTTTTGCTTTGCCTAATCAGTTCAATCCGGTTGCCCAATTCCCCCCCTCGCAGCTTGCAGAAAAATAATGTATGTATAAGCCTTAAAAGAAAGCATACTCTCACGCACGAAGAAATAGCGTAAAGTAGAAGAATAGCTAAGAGATAACCTGCCCGCAGTAAATGGGCGTCCCAAAAAAGAATTTTTTGGCCAGAAAAGGCAACCTTACCGGAAGTTCAAAATCGTAAAAAAGGCCGGAAACGAGAACCGGCCGAGAGCTAATAACGAAAAACAGGGGAAAATGTTACATGCGGAAAGATACGGGTATCTACGGAACGAGTAGGGCACCAATACATAATAGAAAAAGAACAACAAATAAAACATGAACCACGAGATTGCAAAAAACCAGCAAATGGCGGCAACACACAGGGAACTTCTCAAGTACCCGAGAATCAGAAATGCACTCGTGCAAAAGAGAAACAAGCCCGGACTACAATGGTGGCAGCTGACACAGATGAGCAGTGCCATAAACAAAGGAATAAACGGAGGAGACCTTTCCGCCATAGCTTACGCCCTCATTCCATGCTTTAGGATGCGGGGTGGGGAAAGATACCCGATGTAATCAACCTCTTTTTAAACATAGAAGGCGTAGAACACATAGCGAATGCGGTGCAGGCGGAAAAACAGATATATTAAATCATAGGGTAGAGGCGGCCAAAGGGATAGCTGTTGATAGGGGGGACCAGATAACTGACGTTATGTATGAGCCGCAGGAGAAATCCGCGAGGGCCATTGCTGTTTGGATTGCAGCCATAAGCGTTGCCGTAGCGCTTGCCGGCAAGAAAAAAAAGTAGTTCAGTTTGAAGTGAACAAGGCGGATGTGTGTCCACCTTTCTATTTACAAGGGATTGAATTGATCACCAACCATTGGATAAGAGAAAAAAGAGGGATGGTTGACTTCTATGCCCGGCCAAGGGGAACCAAGCTCATGGTATATGAAAGTCTAAGGGGATAAAATCAATAACTTGCCCCACAAGAGGGCATAGCTTCGCTCCTTGTCTAACAATGAAAGGAATAGATCTTGACCTCATGAGAAGTACCCCATCTTTGAAAGCCACAGGATCGTATCCTTCCATGGTTCGCCGATGTCCCTTTGACTTGTTACTTTCTGGAGACAGAAATGTGGAATTTTCGTTTTCAAGAGAAGAAGAGCTATTGAATGAAAAAGCGCCCATTTTTTGAGTGAAAAAGTCACTATCAAGAACCCCTAAATTAAGTTAAGATTCAGAGATCAAGATGTAATGCAAACCTGCCTTCAGATTTGAACATGCACATCTCTGATATGCTCCTTAACACCTATTTAGGAAGCGGCTTCGTAATCATAACTATCTTTTTCAAGATCAAAGAGGAGGACTCGGCCACCATCAGTAAGCCAGTACAGAACTACACTCCTTCTTCGCAACACACCCCTCCAAAAAAAACACCGTCTCGCGCTCACTTAGAGTGCTCCGCCATGGATGACAACTTTCTATGTGAGGAAATGAAGAACCTCCTGCTGCACGTTTTAATGATTTTTTTCCCCCTTGCAAGACTGCCATTTCGCATTCGAATTGATCCAGTTGATGAGGTCAGGCTCAAAGAAGCCTTTTTGCTGTACAATGGTTTGTTATTCAACTTTCTCTCCCGTCCTAGGGATCTGGCTAGCGTCGTGCAGCGTTCGGATGAGTTATGGTGGGATACCTATATCTCCAGCCAGTTCACCCAAAATGCGAATTTCTTCATTGTATTGTAAGGTTTTTTTGTCCAAAAAGATGCCCTTTGGTTCTTCTTCTCTCAGGAAGACAGAGGTCAATCTCTAATCTTCCCTTCTTTTCATCCTACGTTCGGCGGAAAAAGAAGCCGAGTCTTACAGCAGGAGTTCGGGACTTTAGCCTGCTGATAAAGAAATAGAAATACGTCACCGGACAAGATAAATAGCAAGTAAAAGACGGAAACCTTCAAAAGAAGTATTAGGAAGGAAAAGATGCCTTCTTCACTGGCCAGTTCATTACCTGCTTGGAGGATAGATCTACTACTTGCCTGTATGCCGATTCAAGACAATTTCAATCTGTGGAAAAACACGCTTAATCTCCTTGCGCTTATTGCATCAAGCACGAGTTATTAAATAAAGGGAGGATTTTATCGAAATAAGAGGAAGCCTAAGGACAGCTAATATAATCTGCATGTAAGGAGCCCATTCACGAGCACTAGCTTTCCGGGTTTTACCCTTTGAAAAACCTTTTCCATCATATTTCTTTTTTGACAAGAATCTTTACGATACCCACGAAAGGAGAGTTGGTATAGGCGAAGTAAACAGTTCATTGGCAGTAGGAAAGGCACTTACAGTAAGCTTTAGACTCTCGTCCATAGTCTAAGAGAGGTAGTTGACTTCTCAACTACTATTAGAGGAAGCTGGGGAAGTCGGCTCTGTCAAAAGGACTGCATTGATCAGATCCTAGAAAGGTGCTATGCACGCGTCATCAGCCAACACATCCATACTAGAGCACAAAAATTTTTTTATTTGGTGGATTACGTCTGGAGCACCAGAGTGCAGGGGAGACAAGTCTGCCATCTGTCTTGAAAGAGAAGAAAAAGAGTTTTCAGCTGCATCAAGAGACCCTTCAAAAACCTCCTCCTCATAAGTAGATTGGCAAGGATGTGCGCTGACAGATCATGTAATTGCATTGACAGTGAGATTGGATAGTTCCATTTCTTTTTCTCACCCTACCCCTAGGGGTAGGGGAATGTAAAAACAGAGATCAAAGGGCAGTCTTTGATTCAGACTACCTGTTACGACTCACTTGGGACATTCTATCTTGAGAAGTGGTGCTACTAGTCTTTCTTCCCCCAAAAGCTGCGGGCAATCGGCTTTGAACATGATAAGAAGTTATTCAAACTCGTGTCAATTCTCCTTAGCCTTATGATCTTTCTCTGGGTGCATCACATCTAAGCCAATATCGATTCAAGCAGGACAACTACATCATGAAAGAAAGAAGTCGTGCTTTCCTCTCTTATTCTTATTCAATTGATCTTCTTTGCTATTCAGAAATGAATCTGCACCTCCCTACAAGATTCCACCCTATATCTATGTCATTTGCTGCTTGCTTGACTTCCTCCAGCAGTTAAGTTCTTGGTCTTCTAGTTTTGAATCTACTTTCTTTTTCCCGGTTCTATCAGACCGTTCGTAGGGGATCTCCTAAGACTAAGAGGGGGTCTCAGGCACAGCCCGCGAGAGGTTGGAGTTTACCCGTTAGGATATCCAAAAGATTGTGCTAATTTGGACTTTCTTTAACTTGTCAATAAGTCAGCGCAGACGACACTAGTTTTGATTGTTTTTGCCGTGTCTAGAAATCCAAAGTTCCTTCGTCGAATAGCAATCGACGCTCTCGTCAGCAGACCTGTAGGAGATAGATTCCCTTTCTTTTCTGCAGCAGAGTGATGATTTTTAGGTCTTATGAGTTTTCTATTCCAGTGGCCCCAGCACTTTGTGGTGATTGAAGTGTAAACGAACTCTTTTTCCCGTGTGCCGAGTCTGATCTTTTCTTTCGTGTGATGGATGAAACTAAGTTTCCAATTTCTTCTTAGTGTGAGTGACAGGTGCGCCGATCCAGCCGGTATCGAGAGCTCTAATGATCATTGCGATTAAGCAAACTAGGTAACCTTAAGAGGCCAGGCCTACTTGCCCCCTAAGGTCGAGTTAGTGCTATGTACGTCATACATAGACGGCGAAACCACCAGACCGACTGCGGGTGCACAAGTAGCTTAATCCAGATTCAATTAGGTGCTTAGTTGCGAGTCTCCTGCCGAGCCTCTTCCTTGTTCCATAGGCTGCCCCTTGAGGGCGCATTAATGAGTCGATGCTGTTACGGCTTTACGAGGTGGAGATATAACGGATTGAATTCCTTTGGATTGATGTAGCTTTCATTCTGAGGTAGCTCTTTCGAGAGCTTACTTGGCAGCTTGTGTGTAATCGAATTCGAGGGTCTGATCTTACTATTTCCTTGCGTTAAGGACTACCGGAACGGAAGTTTCGCAAACTCCATTGCTTGAGCGAACCACTATGCTTGGCTGCTTATGGCGCTTAAAAAAAAAAGTAGAATAATGGAGGCAGTTGGAATGGCCAGAAAGCTTGAACCGCTCCTTATCAGTCGCTCCTTGTTGTCTTTGTTCGTTCTTCGGGCTAGAAAAAATCCCAGTTTCGAATCGCACTAAGCCCAAGTAGAGCTAACGAGAGTCGCCTTGGTCCATGAAGGAAAAGCTCAAGCTCTATCTCCTTGCTCTGGTAGCTCAAAGCCCACCGGTACTGTCGACCCTACGATTGCTGCATTATTCATAAACTAAATTCATAAACTAAGCTCGCAGGATCTAAAGTGGAGTCTCGCTACATGATATGGAAATATCAATGGAAAAAGTCTCGCTCGCTTAGACAGGAGCGATATAGGCAGGTGTTGTCTTGTTATCTTTTCACCTATCTAACTCCTCCTGTCAAAGGTTCGATGGGTTCGGGTGGCCTAACGAGATTAGCATTGCAGGTCTTTTTCATATGAACGGGAAAGAAGAGAACCTCGATCGGGCCTGAGAAAATGGTAGCCCCGATGGGAAGCCCCATATGGAATGCTCTCTGTACTCTCTTTTCCATCATTCCAAGTGGTCCAGCGGTCGCAAGCAGGGGAATGGCTTTCCGGCTAGTCTTTTTATCCTCAAAGCCCTATTCAAAAGCTCCGGTCTAGTCTGATAGTGGTAAAGTGGAAAATTACGTGAATTACGTGAAGTAGTATACCACTATGTGGTCATCTTAGTCGGCTAAGAGCCATTGCTTTCATAAACGTGATTTCAATCGTACGTCTCGTCTCCGTCTATTCTTTGAAGTGGTGAAGGAATGGTCTTTCGGGTATGTCTGTCTATACCCATAGCCGTCTCATAGACGGGTTCCCGGAATGAAATTCCTCTGCTGTATAAGCCATACCCTAGCCCCCCTTGTCTTTTCTCTTTCTCTTCATACAAAGACCAAAAAATGGATCTGAAAAGGGGTTGTGTATTCAAGCAGCCTTGATCGTATTATACGATATACTACCAGCTCTTTCCCGCAACTTGTTCGATTCTCTATCTACTGATCGTGGATATCTAAACTCTTTCTCATGTCGGCTAGTTCGATTCTAACCTACCAGAAATTGCAATTGCATAAGAGAAGAAAGCGTAGAAAATAGGTTCAGAAGTACTTCCCCCGGTTAAAGAAGGGAAGAATCATGGTCGAGCTATATGCTTAACACAGGACCTTTTTTTCGCCGAGAGAAGATGCAACAGGACTTAAAATCCTTCTTGCTTCGAATCCACTGCCTGAAGTTGATTTTCTATTCGTTTTATATATGACCTCTTGCTTTAGCTGCGACTTCAGAGTCTGTTGGTTCGGAAGAAAGCGGAGCTCCTAGCTCGGGATAAACGGGAACTGCCGGCTAATCGTATGCCGGTGAATCAGATGTTAGATATTCGGGGCGAATCATATGTTGTTGAATTGCCCGCGTAACCATGAAGAAAGCGAATTGCTAATGAAAGTCTGACTTCTCGAATGCACTTCTCTAATGGCATAATGGCACAAGGAGGTGCTAAAGCCCTTGACTGATCAAGTACGGTAGACAACTTCAGACGAAAGTAGTCTGGGTAAAGTCAAGCTTCACACTTGACATTCCTAAAACAAAGAAAGTTTTCCCGAAAATGCTTTCGATCTCTCCATCACAGAATAGGCTCCGACGAAGCCAATCACGGGAAGCAAGGAAGGAAGTTGACTCCAAATACCGGTCTTTTATAAAGTAGCACGTTCCCTCCGTGCGTTTTAGGCTGCTGCTGCTATTGAATGCGCTGCTATTGGCTCAGCTGTTAGGACAAAGACGGGACTAGGCTGCATCGAATGCCATGGTTCTTGTTCTCGAATCAGCAGCTATTGAAGACGGTGTTCGGGATTTTCCTGTTAGCCCTGAGATAAGCATTTCTTTAGCAAGCCTAATGGCACCTGCTTCGAGTCTTCTTTCCCACAGATCTGCTATATGGATGCCCAAAGGATTCGGCAGGCGAGACATCTATTTTATTAAGTTAAGAAAGCGAGGATATGATTAAGGCCTTTGAAACTAGTCTTGATGCCTCAAATCCGCAGAATCTAGCTCTTTTCACTAAATCTGTGAGGGGCAGGAAGGATTCATAGTAGTAGAATCGGACAAGGAAGTGACACATTAATGACTAATGACTATGGATAGTTTAGAGCGAGCAAGATGGAAGGGTGTAAGAATCCGCTTCTTGGGAAAGTGAATCCGAAGGTGCAAAGGAAGAGGTAAAGGCCTTCTTTCGCTTTCTTGACTATAAAGAAATGTGGAGCCTCAGAGATGTCATCGAAGGAAGGTCGACGGGAGCCTTTCTCCATAGCTAGCAGATCTTTTTACTATAAAACCGGGTATTTCGCGCATCTGGTCGTGAGATTACCCTTGAGGCGAATAACCGCTTTAAGCCGTTCAGACAGAGCTCAACCAGAAATCTCTCACTCAGCAGGCGCCAATGACGTAAGGACAGTAAGACTTAGGACATACGGTATTTAACGCCGCTAACCTTCGCTTCAGTCGGTAGCAAAAGGGAATTTCTCTCACAAGGGTAGCTAGTAGCTCAAAGGACGGCAGTCAAGACTTCTCGCCCACCAGAGGGTCAAAAGCGGATAGAGCAGGGAAGAAGCCCCATTCGTTGAAAAGATCTGAAGAACATACATACCAATCGGTAGAAGCAGCCGCAGGAGTGCTCTCGTTCGTAACTTACGCAGCTCTTTCTTTTTCTACTGATCTTCGAAAAGCAGTTCTTTCTGTGATTTCACGAGCAGCAAGATTCATAGAATAGAGCGGAGGTGATCTTTCCCTCATCAGAGACGTATGGTAGATTCGCTTCTATTTTCTTAGTGGCTAGGGGAAAGTAAGAGTATGAAAGAGCTTTCTTTAGGGGGCACTCTGAACCGTCAGGTCAAGGAAAAAAAGCAGATAAAGAAGTTCTATCCCAGATAGTGAAAGACATCTGAGGATTGGTTTGACTTAGAAAGTTTAGAATAGATAGAGAATGGAGAACTCCACCCTCTCTTTCGACATTTAATAAAAATTTTGAAAGCACTGGCACATCTTCCTTAATAGGAACTTCACTCCTGGTCCTATCGAACCAGATATTGTATAACCTGGAGGAAGGTGGGGCATGCATGCCTAGTACTCGTAGACCAGTATGCGCTGTTGAATAACCAGTCTTAGCAATAACCGTTGTTAGAATATCCCTTGCTCTCCCTCCTAACCGGTCTTTCTGGTCGTCTTGTTACTCCAGTGTGATCCTAAGCGCTCAGGAAAGTCAGAAGGGAAGGAGACAGTCTTTACCGAAGAAGGCGCACCGGGCCAAGGAGAGAGCGTAGGTTCAAAGGCAAGTAACTGAACCGTAAGCCGGGGAGGAACGAACTCAGCCGGGGCTGACAAAGCCGGCTCTCCTACCTTTACTACCACCGACCCTTTGTGTTTATAGTCAGGAATTAGCTCTTTATAAGTAAGACACAAGCAAGAAAGCTATGTTTATTGGCTTATTCCCGTCTTTAATCAACCCTCAAAGTCACATTAGGCTCTGAAAGAGGTTCATCAACTACGGAGGATCAATTAATATTAATATTACCTCACCCGAAATTGGCACATGAGCACTCGAAATCGCCTCTCTTCTTGTCCCGAAACCTTAGACGAGCGACTATGCTTAAAGGGGTATGCTGCTTTGCCATGGGTTGATTTCAGCTGCTCTTTTGGGGAGGACAAGTAGTTTTACTTTAGTACGTGATTCACGACTTCATAGGCTACTTTGCGGTAGTAGGCCCAGATCCATCATTGGCTGGTAGTCTTCACCGGCCTCTGGAAAGCCATCACATCA